ATGAACTTAGAAGAGGAGAGCAAATTGAAGAAATGACCTTAAATCTTTGTGTACTGACTCCTAATCGAATTATTTGGGATTCAGAAGTGAAAGAAATCATTTTATCTACTAATAGTGGCCAAATTGGCGTATTACCAAACCACGCCCCTATTGCCACAGCTGTAGATATAGGTATTTTGAGAATACGCCTCAACGACCAATGGGTAACGATGGCTGTGATGGGCGGTTTCGCTAGAATAGGCAATAATGAGATCACCATTTTAGTAAATGATGCAGAGAAGGGTAGTGACATTGATCCACAAGAAGCTCAGCGAACTCTTGAAATAGCTGAAGCTAACTTGAGTAGAGCTGAAGGCAAGAGACAAGCAATTGAGGCGAATCTAGCTCTTAGACGAGCTAGGACACGAGTCGAGGCTATCAATGTTATTTCGTACTAGTCGATGCATCAGAATAATCAAAAGAAGTTCTGTTTATACACCCTATTTGGATTCCGCCAATTGGATACACTCAAGTGTAATCTGATGTAACGAACAAAAAAAAAATACAAATATGAGTATGAGTAGTGGGAGGGTAATAGGGAAAGGGTACAAAATCCATAAAAAAAGAAAAGAAGGTGGGTAGAAAAACTTATTAGATACCAGAGTCAATGGTATCTAATAAGTTCTACCTACTATTGGATTTGAACCAATGACTCCCGCCGTATGAAAGCAATACTCTAACCACTGGGTTAAGTAGGTCATTTATCATCACAAAGAGAAAGAAAAAATGGGACCAATCACATCGGAGATTATAGACAGAATATGACTTCTCAGCAATACCAATCCTTGGCAGGAAACGGATCAGAGAGCTATCATGTGGGATTATGGAATATCCATCTTGACAAGAAATTATCTAGATGTTAATATGTCTATGACAAGGGCTATAGCTCAGTTAGGTAGAGCACCTCGTTTACACGCGCGCCAATGCTTTTTCAGAGGAGCCCATCATGCAATCAACAGAATTGATCTTATTGAGAAATCGATGTCTTACTCCATGGATTCGAGGAACAAGAGAACAATAGCATGACAAAAATTTGGTTCGGTCCGATTCAGGTGCCAATTCAGGTACCAAATAGAACCCATCATTGGTTTGATCATTGATAAGGTGAATACCCAGTCTATTCAATGCTAGGCATAATGAGTATAAGGACCTCAAAATAACCTCTTTTCGTCCTATGAACTTTAAGGTGTATGAAGTATCATATTTGACTCTTGGGACGGATCGATAGAGACTCCATTTAACTTAGGTTGATCTAGGCCGGAGGCAGACCTACGTCAGGGTAACCCTTCTTTGAAACACTTTGGTATTGCTCCTGGATCAGAATACAAATAATGAATCCGAGCGCATGGAGCCATCTCGTTATCTTCCTGTCAAGAAACAAATATGGTGGACTAGCCGATCTTTCTATCAGTTAATGAAGGAGCCCAATGCAAAAAAAAAAAACGCATGTTGGGTCTTTGAAACAGTTCGAATCATTTCGATAATAATCAGTTTGATCTGTTTTACCGAGAAGGTCTACGGTTCGAGTCCGTATAGCCCTATACATTTTTGTATTCATTTCCTAATTAGTGCGCGTGGCCGGCCGGTTGATTGTTCCATAGAAATGGAATCATTCCCACAGGATCACGGAGATCCCTCGGGGCATGAAAACAAGAATTTATTCCAATGGATCCAACCGGATCGGTTCAAATCTTGGATAAAAAAATCCATTCTTCTTCATTAATCTTCGTGTGTGAATGACATACGACTTTTTTCTTTATTGTTCATGATCCAGGATTTAGTGATACACCTTTGCTTTGGTATACCAAAGTCAATTTATGAAGTCAAAATCATAACATGGACTGGCTCAAGAAAAACTCCAACCTAACCCAACCAAATCAAATCTAATAGTAAGTCACATGATCTAGGGCCTATTCTTGTTCTTGTATTTGTAGAAAAGCCAGAGTTTCAAAAATGAAGCTCTTTGGTAAGTTTCATTGTACAATAGGCTTTTCTTCGTATAACCGGCTTAGCAAAGCAAGTAGTCATTTTTCTGTTTCTGTACAATACTTATTTTTTTTTCTATTCCAATCTACCCCAATCCAGTTGTTCATCATTCCAATTCTACTTCTACCAATGCAGACTTTATGTAAAAAGATTAGGGGCCCATTTGAACTTGGATGAGTTAGGAATCCCCCGACGTATCGCCTTTTGGCAGAACAACAACCCCAATTCATTGTTTCAGAGACAATAATTGGTCCGAAATGTATCAACGTTTGCGCCCTCTTCTATTTCTATGAGTTGGTTTTTGGATGGGGATATTTTGTCTGTCGAATCGTTCGACAACGCGTGATTCCATTCGAAGTATCTTCTGTAGATCATTTACGATTCAGCCGACTCTACCACTAAACTATGCCCCATTTTGTAGGTTTGCTTCAAAATAAACCTTTTTATTGTCACGAAACCTAACCTGTTGGTTGGT